GGAATCACGCTCTGTAGGATTTGAACCTACGACATCGGGTTTTGGAGACCCGCGTTCTACCGAACTGAACTAAGAGCGCTTTCTTATATCCTATAACAGTAGATACGATTGTAAAGAAGTAAAGAAAAGGATTTTTTTACCTCCTCGCGTGTATTGTGTACATATAGTATGTAAAAATAAAAGATTATGTCCAAAATTTCCCGATCTTACTCAATGAATCCCTCGTAACTGTCCATAGGAGAAATAATAGGTAGGGATGACAGGATTTGAACCCGTGACATTTTGTACCCAAAACAAACGCGCTACCAAGCTGCGCTACATCCCTTTTCAAAATTGTTGTACAGTGTCATTGTATAAAATCCATGTCTTGTTTTCCACATCCTTCTTTTTTGCTCTACCTATATAGATAGGTAGAGAATGTTCTTGTCATTCTTTGTTTTAGGGGGCGGCAGAATTTCATCTGCTGGGTCATTGTACATATGCATTTTAGTTAGTAATTCCTAATTCTAATTTCATTTCGAGCAAAAACAAATGATCTTGAACTAAAAGATCGGGTTATCTATGATCTATGTATTAGAATATCGAACTAGGACTATATATGTATTACAATATACAATACAAATAAAGAATTAAAATAAATAAGAAAAAAAAAATAGAAAATAAAAGAATAAGGAGGATTTTCAATGCGAGATATAAAAACATATCTCTCAACGGCACCTGTGCTAACCACTCTATGGTTTGGGTCTTTAGCAGGTCTATTGATAGAAATTAATCGTTTATTTCCAGATGCCTTGTCATTCCCCTTTTTTTAATCCTGATTGAATTCTTGTATGGATCTGTGAAGAAATGAAGAAGATTTGAATACAATTCTACGTAACATGGCTCCAATTTTGCTCCCTTTTTCTTTCCTATCCTAAAAAAAAAGAAAGAGAAAGAAAAAGTGTATCGAACCTAAGTCAAAATACAGTGAATCTACGATAGAATTTGGGGGAAAAGAAATGGAAATGTGGATCCAGTCTAGGGGCGGTTCCACGAGATTCTAACATAGAAAGAAGAAAATACTGAGATTAGGATAGGAATAATTCCTAGTTAGAAAAAATTGTATTAATTAATTATTATGATATTCTTAATATTCTTCTATTAATGAATAGGACTCTCTTTCTTTATAGTTTCTTTCTTTATAGTTATAGTAATTAGATTTTAGATTATAGTACTTCGAAGTCATTCGAATTCTAAGAATTCAATATTTACAAATTACATTTCTAGTTAGTAACTTTTCTTAATATAGATATAGAATATAGATTCTTTTTTTATTTTCTTTTTATTTGGTTCGGATCAAAAATAAAATAAGGAGAGTTCTAAAGTGAAGTCGATCCAAAAGGAAAAGGAGGTTCATGGCCAAGGGTAAAGATATCAGAATTATAGTGATTTTGGAATGTACCTGTTGTGTTCGAAAGGGTGTCAATAAAGAATCGCCGGGCATTTCTAGATATATTACTCAAAAGAATCGACACAATACACCCAATCGATTAGAATTTAGAAAATTTTGTCGCTATTGTCAAAAGTATACGATTCATGGGGAAATAAAGAAATAGATGGAACAGAATGCGTGTGTGATTTTTCCAAGTAGCGGGAAGAGTAAGAACTTTACATCTTAACATATATAATACAAAAATACAAACCAAATCCTATTTTGGTCGAATCTTAAATGAATAAGAAAAAAATAGAATTCTATTTTAGAGATTATTTTAGATATAAGGAATAAACAAACAAGGAATAAGCAAACCATGGATAAATCCAAACAACCTTTTCGTAAATCCAAGCGATCTTTTCGTAGGCGTTTACCCCCAATTGGATCGGGGGATCGAATCGATTATAGAAACATGAGTTTAATTAGTCGATTTATTAGTGAACAAGGAAAAATCTTATCTAGACGGACGAATAGGTTGACCTTGAAACAACAACGATTAATTACTATTGCTATAAAACAAGCTCGTATTTTATCTTCGTTACCTTTTCGTAATAATGAGAAACAATTGGAGAGAGTGGAGTCGATCCCTAGAACTACTGGTCCTAGAACCAAAAATAAATAGATAGACTCCTCAAAACTCCAATCGGAACTCAAGCTCATATTAATGTTTTGCTCGAAAAAAACTAGAATCCAGATTTGATTCTTGTATTCTAAAAAAGGAAAAATGGGGAAGAAATCTTTTTTTATTGAAAGATGTTCGTTTATTCCTACTACTCAAATCTTAATTTCTTTTTCTTCTATCTTCCCGGAGTCCATTCTCCGGGAAATCCTGTTTCAATCATTCTTGTTTCCTGTATAATAGATTCTATTAAGATTCTTTTATTCCTTTATTTGATTTGTATTTTATTTTTGATTGATGATTTTATTTGAAATAATATCAAAACAATTCTTATTTGATAGGGCTATTTGCGCAAGTATTTTACGATTCAGAAGCAATTGTCTCTTGTACAGATTGTGGATGAATAGGCTATAACTATAGAATAGCCTACCCTCACGAGTTACCGCATTTATCCGAGTGATCCACAAACGACGAAAATCTCTCTTTTTCCTGCTCCTATCTCGATGAGAGGAAACCAAAGCTCTCATTCTTTGTTGAGTAGTCGTTCGAGTAAGTCTTGAATGAGCCCCTATAAAGGTTGATGCAAATAAACGAATCTTTTTTCGACGTCTCCGAGCTGTATATCCTCGTTTAACTCTGGTCATTGAATCAAATGAAACTTTCTTGAATAACTAATTGATTTCTATTCTTTCAGTCATCCTTTTCCTCCGGTCGATTAATAACAAAACGGATTCTTCCGATATATAAAATATAAATCCCAATGGCTTTTGCGACTATGACCTTCCCGACCACGATTTTTTCTTTCTTCAAGGTATCTCGCCTGGAAATAAGAAATTCGACTGCTACTAAATAAAAAAGAATAGTGGGTTCCCTCGTTTCTATGGCAACTTCTGAAACGGTGAGGTCCTCTCTATACACCGGAGCCTCTTCTTTCATTTCATCAAATTTTATTGTGAACTTGTATAGTTCACACTCTTTGGCTCTACCCATCCATTTTTCAATTAGAATTCTTTTTTAAATTCTAATTCTAAAGTAATAGTCCTTTTCACAAAAAAGCTATCCATACAGTGACGGCATTTAATTCTGAAAGTTGGCTAGGTAGCTGACCCTGTTAGTCCGTTTTTTCAAGAATAGGAGCATAACCTTTTTCCTCCGCTTAATGGATAACTATTTGTTACCAATGGAGAATTCCTTCTCATCTCAAACAGAGTGATTGGATTTGCACCAATAGAAACCATAAATTCATAACATAATTAGGTATATTATAGATCTTCATTTTTAGATAATAGTCAATGAAATGGCCGTCTTCCACTCTATCTATCCTAATTCATTGGTAGTGGTCGTTGATACTGGAAACATTTCTTCAAACTCATGATCTGAACTGAACGAGTCGCACATACACCCTAGTACATGTTCCTCGACGCTGAGGACATCCTCGAAGAGCGGGAGATTTCGTGACATTTCTTATTGGCTGTCTTGCGTTTCTAATAAGTTGTTTAATGGTTGGCATGGCGTGTCTATAGAATCTCATTCTAGATAGAATAGAGCGGGTTGGCTTAGATCGATCTTAACCTGATGGTTGATTATTATGAATGATTTCTATTCACACGGAAAATTCGAATTTCTCAATGGATTTCGTATATTTATAAGGAATCCCCAGTATTTTCATTTTCGACCGCTACAAGATCAACGATGCCATGAGCTTGGGCTTCTGTTGCTGACATAAAAACATCCCTTTCCATATCTTCGGATATAACCCATAAAGGGTTGCCCGTTCTTTGTACATAAACTTTTGTGAGAGTTTCGCGAAGCTTCAATAGTTCTTCTGCTTCCAGGATAAATTCCCCTGCTTGTGCCTCGTAAAAAGAACTAGCAGGTTGGTGAATCATAACCCTGATGATATTGATATAACATAATGAACGGTTCTTCTATCTATATATCGCACGATTGGGTTAAAGTAAGGGGGAATCAAAAGAACAATAAAAAATAGAATTAAACAACCGTACGGGCATCTTTTGTACATTGCATACGGCTCTGCAATGGAATTGATTTTTTCGATAGAAGAAATTCTATCGAAAAGAATAAATAGAACCCATCCGATCCAAATCGTTAAATGATCCATTTACCACCCTTCCTTTCGTAGTAGTAAAAAAGATACTATGATGGTTCTGTTGCTTTATATATTTCTCTCGTTTGTGGTTTAGCAATCCCAAAGTTTCTTTTTGATACGATCCAAGAAGGAGAAAATGATTTTTTCCATTTTTTTTGACTCTTTCTCTCATAAAATAAAAATAAAAAAGAGACTTCTGGTGTGGAAGAATAATGGTTTGTGACGCTTAAAATTACTCTTGCTTGACACATAAAATCAAATTGGGAATAACCCTTCTTTCATACTACTATCTCGATACAAAATCTCATGTTAGAAAAAAAACAATAATGGTTTGTTCATATCGAACTCGAAGTGCCATGCTATTATTACTTATTCTTTATTTGATTCATATTCGATACAGCGAAGGCATAGTATTCTTTTTTTTCTCAAATAAAAAAACTCATTGGCGCCAAGCGTGAGGGAATGCTAGACGTTTGGTAATTTCTCCTCCGACCAGAATGAAAGATCCCATTGAAGCGGCTAATCCCATACATACTGTATGTACATCCGGTGACACAAATTGCATAGTATCATAAATAGCTATTCCTGGTATTACCCATCCGCCTGGAGAATTTATAAACAAATAAAGATCCCTAGTATCATCTTCTATGCTGAGATATACCATGAGACCAACAATTTGATTCGAGATCTCGCTATCAACCTCTTGGCCTAAAAAAAGTAATCTTTCTCGATGAAGTCGGTTGATTAGGGCAAAATTGTATCCCTGAGGAACCGTACGTGCACCTTTGGATGCATACGGT